GTTAATGTAGCTTAAAGCCTAAAGCAAGGCACTGAAAATGCCTAGATGAGTGCACTAACTCCATAAACACATAGGTTTGGTCCCAGCCTTCCTGTTAACTTTCAATAAATTTACACATGCAAGCATCTGCACCCCAGTGAGAATGCCCTCTGGGTTTATAAAACTAAGAGGAGCTGGTATCAAGCTCACATCCGTAGCTAACGACACCTTGCTTAACCACACCCCCACGGGAAACAGCAGTGATAAAAATTAAGCTATAAACGAAAGTTTGACTAAGTTATATAAGTTAGGGTTGGTAAATCTCGTGCCAGCCACCGCGGTCATACGATTAACCCAAGCTAACAGGAACACGGCGTAAAACGTGTTTAAGCATTTTCCCAAATAGAGTTAAAGTTTAGTTAAGCTGTAAAAAGCCATTGCTATCATAAAAATAAATGACGAAAGTAACTCTACAATAGCCGATACACTATAGCTAAGACCCAAACTGGGATTAGATACCCCACTATGCTTAGCCCTAAACACAGATAATTACACAAACAAAATTATTCGCCAGAGTACTACAGGCAACAGCCTAAAACTCAAAGGACTTGGCGGTGCTTTATATCCCTCTAGAGGAGCCTGTTCTATAATCGATAAACCCCGTTAAACCTTACCAATTCTTGCTAATTCAGTCTATATACCGCCATCTTCAGCAAACCCTAAAAAGGAATAAAAGTAAGCACAATAATAGTACATAAAAACGTTAGGTCAAGGTGTAACCTATGAATTGGAAAGAAATGGGCTACATTTTCTATGTTAAGAAAATCCTATACGAAAGTTATTATGAAACTAATAACCAAAGGAGGATTTAGTAGTAAACTAAGAATAGAGTGCTTAGTTGAACTAGGCCATGAAGCACGCACACACCGCCCGTCACCCTCCTCAAATAAATACAACGCACCTAAACTTATTCTAAAGCACTAACCATATGAGAGGAGACAAGTCGTAACAAGGTAAGCATACTGGAAAGTGTGCTTGGACAAATCAAGATATAGCTTAAATAAAGCATTTAGTTTACACCTAAAGGATTTCACATATCATGAATGTCTTGAACCAAACCTAGCCCAAACGTCCCACTCTAATAAAATTAATCAAAAAATAGATAAAATAAAACATTCACCCTAAATTAAAAGTATAGGAGATAGAAATTCTAAATATGGCGCTATAGAAAAAGTACCGTAAGGGAACGATGAAAGAAAAAAATCAAAGTACAAAAAAGCAAAGATTACCCCTTGTACCTTTTGCATAATGAATTAACTAGCACAGAACTTAACAAAACGAATTTCAGTTAAATAACCCGAAACCAGACGAGCTACTCACAAACAGTTTATAAAGAACCAACTCATCTATGTGGCAAAATAGTGAGAAGATTTGTAAGTAGAGGTGATATGCCTAACGAGCCTGGTGATAGCTGGTTGTCCAGGAAACGAATCTCAGTTCAGCTTTAAAGATACCAAAAATCCAAATAAATTTTACTGTATCCTTAAAAGTTAGTCTATAAAGGTACAGCCTTTTAGAAATGGATACAACCTGCACTAGAGAGTAAGATTTCACACCACCATAGTAGGCCTAAAAGCAGCCACCAATTAAGAAAGCGTTAAAGCTCAACAACAAAAATAATATAAATCCCAAAAACAAACAACTAACTCCCAGCCCCTTATACTGGACTAATCTATTATAAAATAGAAGCAATAATGTTAATATGAGTAACAAGAAACATTTTCTCCCTGCATAAGTTTAAGTTAGTATCTGATAATATCCTGACTATTAACAGCTAATAAAAATAACCTAACAATAAACAACTTATTAATAATACTGTTAATCCAACACAGGAATGCACCCAGGGAAAGATTAAAAGAAGTAAAAGGAACTCGGCAAACACAAACCCCGCCTGTTTACCAAAAACATCACCTCCAGCATCACTAGTATTGGAGGCACTGCCTGCCCAGTGACAATCGTTAAACGGCCGCGGTATCCTGACCGTGCAAAGGTAGCATAATCATTTGTTCTCTAAATAGGGACTTGTATGAAAGGCCACACGAGGGTTTTACTGTCTCTTACTTCCAATCAGTGAAATTGACCTTCCCGTGAAGAGGCGGGAATAAACCAATAAGACGAGAAGACCCTATGGAGCTTCAACTAACTAGCCCAAAGAAAATAAATATAACCACCAAGGAATAAAAATTTCTCTATAGGCATAGCAGTTTCGGTTGGGGTGACCTCGGAGAACAAAAAATCCTCCGAGCGATTTTAAAGACTAGGCCTACAAGTCAAATCACTCTATCGCTTATTGATCCAAAAACTTGATCAACGGAACAAGTTACCCTAGGGATAACAGCGCAATCCTATTCAAGAGTCCATATCGACAATTAGGGTTTACGACCTCGATGTTGGATCAGGACACCCAGATGGTGCAACCGCTATCAAAGGTTCGTTTGTTCAACGATTAAAGTCCTACGTGATCTGAGTTCAGACCGGAGCAATCCAGGTCGGTTTCTATCTATTATGAATTTCTCCCAGTACGAAAGGACAAGAGAAATAAGGCCAACTTAAAACAAGCGCCTTAAAACAATTAATGATTTTATCTCAATTAACAACACAAAACCCTGCCCTAGAGAAGGGCTTAGTTAAGGTGGCAGAGCCCGGTAATTGCATAAAACTTAAACTTTTACATCCAGAGATTCAAATCCTCTCCTTAACAAAATGTTCATAATTAATATTCTAATGCTAATCATCCCTATCCTGTTAGCCGTGGCATTCCTAACACTAGTCGAACGAAAAGTCCTAGGATATATACAATTCCGAAAAGGTCCAAACGTCGTAGGCCCATACGGACTACTCCAACCTATTGCTGACGCAATTAAACTTTTTATTAAAGAACCACTACGCCCTGCTACATCCTCAATCTCAATATTTATCCTGGCACCTATTCTAGCTCTAAGCTTAGCCCTAACTATATGAATCCCCCTACCCATACCTTATCCTCTCATTAACATAAACCTAGGAGTCCTATTTATATTAGCTATATCAAGTCTAGCCGTATACTCAATCTTATGATCAGGATGAGCTTCCAACTCAAAATACGCACTAATCGGAGCCTTACGAGCAGTAGCACAAACAATTTCATATGAAGTAACACTAGCAATTATCTTACTATCAGTACTCCTAATAAACGGATCCTTCACCCTGTCTACACTAATTATTACACAAGAACAAGTATGACTAATCTTTCCAGCATGACCTCTAGCAATAATATGATTTATCTCAACCCTAGCAGAAACCAACCGAGCCCCATTCGACCTCACCGAAGGAGAATCAGAACTAGTCTCGGGCTTCAATGTAGAATACGCAGCAGGACCATTCGCCTTATTCTTCATAGCAGAATACGCAAATATTATTATAATAAATATCTTCACAACAACCCTATTCCTAGGAGCATTTCACAACCCATACCTACCCGAACTCTACACAATTAACTTTACCATTAAAGCCCTACTACTCACAATCTCCTTCTTATGAATCCGAGCATCATACCCCCGATTTCGCTATGACCAACTAATACACCTATTATGAAAAAACTTTCTCCCTCTAACACTAGCCCTATGCATGTGACATGTATCACTACCCATCCTTCTATCAAGCATTCCCCCACAAACATAAGAAATATGTCTGATAAAAGAATTACTTTGATAGAGTAAATAATAGAGGTTTAAGTCCTCTTATTTCTAGAACTATAGGAATTGAACCTACTCCTAAGAACTCAAAACTCTTCGTGCTCCCAATTACACCAAATTCTAACAGTAAGGTCAGCTAATTAAGCTATCGGGCCCATACCCCGAAAATGTTGGTTTATACCCTTCCCGTACTAATAAACCCAATCATCTTTATTATTATCTTATTAACTATCATAATAGGAACCATTATCGTTATAATTAGCTCCCACTGACTACTTATTTGAATTGGGTTTGAAATAAATATACTCGCTATTATTCCGATCATAATAAAAAAATACAACCCACGAGCCACAGAAGCATCAACCAAATATTTCTTAACCCAATCAACAGCCTCAATATTATTAATAATAGCTGTAATCATTAATCTACTATTCTCAGGCCAATGAACCGTAATGAAACTATTCAATCCAATAGCCTCGATACTCATAACAATAGCCCTCACAATAAAACTAGGAATAGCTCCATTCCATTTCTGAGTCCCAGAAGTAACACAAGGAATTTCCTTATCTTCTGGCCTAATCCTACTCACATGACAAAAACTAGCACCCATATCCGTACTCTATCAAATTTCCCCATCAATCAATTTAAATCTCATACTAACCCTATCAATCTTGTCAATCATAATTGGAGGTTGAGGAGGACTAAACCAAACACAACTTCGAAAAATCATAGCCTACTCATCAATCGCCCATATAGGCTGAATAACAGCAGTACTACTATATAATCCCACTATAATATTACTAAACCTAATTATTTATATTATTATAACTTCCACAATATTTATACTATTTATAGCCAACTCAACCACCACCACCCTATCACTATCACACACATGAAATAAAGCACCCATCATAACTGTCTTAATCCTCACTACCCTCCTATCAATAGGAGGTCTCCCCCCATTATCAGGATTTATACCAAAATGAATAATTATTCAAGAAATAACAAAAAACGATAACATTATCCTACCCACTTTCATAGCAATCACAGCACTATTAAACTTATATTTTTACATACGACTCACATACTCCACAGCCCTAACAATATTTCCCTCCACAAACAACATAAAAATAAAATGACAATTCTCTTCCACAAAACATATAACCCTTCTACCAACAATAGTAGTACTATCCACAATACTCCTACCACTTACACCAATACTATCAGTGCTAGAATAGGAATTTAGGTTAAACAGACCAAGAGCCTTCAAAGCCCTAAGCAAGTATAATTTACTTAATTCCTGATAAGGACTGCAAGACTATATCTTACATCAATTGAATGCAAATCAACTACTTTAATTAAGCTAAATCCTCACTAGATTGGTGGGATCCACCCCCACGAAACTTTAGTTAACAGCTAAATACCCTAATCAACTGGCTTCAATCTACTTCTCCCGCCGCAAGGAAAAAAAGGCGGGAGAAGCCCCGGCAGAATTGAAGCTGCTTCTCTGAATTTGCAATTCAACATGAAATTTCACCACAAGGCTTGGTAAAAAGAGGAATCAAACCTCTGTCCTTAGATTTACAGTCTAACGCCTAACTCAGCCATTTTACCTATGTTCATTAACCGCTGATTATTCTCAACTAACCATAAGGATATTGGCACCCTATATCTATTATTCGGTGCCTGAGCTGGGATAGTAGGAACAGCCCTAAGCTTATTAATTCGTGCTGAACTAGGCCAACCCGGAACCCTGCTCGGAGATGACCAAATCTATAATGTTATCGTAACTGCACATGCCTTCGTAATAATTTTCTTTATAGTAATACCAATTATAATTGGAGGATTTGGTAACTGACTTGTTCCTTTAATAATTGGCGCCCCTGATATGGCATTTCCTCGTATAAATAACATAAGCTTTTGACTCCTCCCTCCCTCTTTCCTGCTGCTTCTAGCATCATCTATAGTTGAAGCCGGAGCAGGAACAGGTTGAACCGTATATCCCCCTCTAGCAGGCAACCTAGCCCACGCAGGAGCCTCAGTAGACCTGACTATTTTCTCTCTACATTTAGCAGGTGTCTCCTCAATTCTAGGGGCTATTAATTTTATTACAACAATTATCAATATAAAACCACCTGCAATATCACAATATCAAACTCCCTTATTTGTATGATCCGTAATGATTACTGCCGTCCTACTACTCCTCTCACTTCCTGTACTAGCAGCAGGCATTACAATACTATTAACAGATCGAAACCTAAACACAACCTTCTTCGATCCAGCAGGAGGAGGGGACCCTGTCCTATATCAACACTTGTTCTGATTTTTCGGACACCCCGAAGTCTACATTCTTATTTTACCCGGATTCGGAATAATTTCTCACATCGTAACCTATTACTCAGGAAAAAAAGAACCATTCGGGTATATAGGAATAGTCTGAGCCATAATATCCATTGGATTTTTAGGGTTTATCGTATGAGCCCACCACATGTTTACAGTCGGAATAGACGTCGACACACGAGCCTACTTCACATCAGCCACTATAATTATTGCTATTCCAACGGGAGTAAAAGTATTTAGTTGACTAGCAACACTTCACGGAGGTAACATTAAATGATCCCCCGCTATAATATGAGCCCTAGGATTCATCTTCCTCTTTACAGTAGGAGGCCTGACCGGAATTGTCCTAGCTAACTCTTCCCTTGACATCGTCCTTCATGATACATACTATGTTGTTGCACATTTTCACTATGTATTGTCAATAGGAGCAGTATTTGCCATCATAGGAGGATTCGTACACTGATTTCCACTATTTTCAGGCTACACCCTTAACGAAACATGAGCTAAGATTCATTTTGCAATTATATTTGTAGGTGTTAATATAACTTTCTTCCCACAGCACTTCCTAGGATTATCTGGCATGCCACGACGATACTCCGACTACCCAGATGCATACACAATGTGAAATACCATTTCGTCAATAGGCTCATTCATTTCCCTGACAGCAGTCATACTAATAGTCTTTATTATCTGAGAAGCATTTGCATCCAAACGAGAAGTATCGACTGTGGATCTGACTACAACAAACCTGGAATGATTAAACGGGTGTCCTCCACCATATCACACATTTGAAGAACCTACATATATTAATTTAAAATAAGAAAGGAAGGAATCGAACCCCCTACTATTGGTTTCAAGCCAACATCATAACCATTATGTCTCTCTCAATTAATGAGATGTTAGTAAAATATTACATGACTTTGTCGAAGTTAAGTTACAAGTGAAAACCCTGTACATCTCTTATGGCATACCCCATACAACTAGGCTTTCAAGATGCAACATCACCAATCATAGAGGAATTATTACATTTTCATGACCATACATTAATGATCGTATTCTTAATTAGCTCACTAGTACTCTACATCATTTCATTAATATTAACAACAAAACTAACCCACACCAGCACAATAGATGCGCAAGAAGTAGAAACAATCTGAACTATCTTACCCGCTATTATTTTAATTCTAATTGCTCTTCCCTCCCTACGAATCTTGTATATAATAGATGAAATCAATAACCCATCCCTCACAGTCAAAACTATAGGGCATCAATGATACTGAAGTTACGAGTACACAGACTATGAAGACTTAAGCTTTGACTCCTATATAATCCCAACATCAGAATTAAAACCAGGGGAACTACGACTACTAGAAGTTGATAACCGAGTTGTTTTACCTATAGAAATAACAATTCGAATATTAATCTCCTCTGAAGACGTACTACACTCATGAGCTGTACCCTCCTTAGGACTAAAAACAGACGCAATCCCAGGTCGCCTAAACCAAACAACTCTCATATCGACTCGACCAGGACTATACTATGGCCAATGTTCGGAAATCTGTGGATCAAACCACAGCTTTATACCTATTGTCCTTGAATTAGTTCCACTAAAATACTTCGAAAAATGATCCGCATCAATACTGTAAAATCACTAAGAAGCTATATTAGCACTAACCTTTTAAGTTAGGGATTGAGAGCATCCAACTCTCCTTGGTGGTATGCCACAATTAGATACATCAACATGATTAACTATAATTTTATCAATATTTCTAACCCTCTTCATTATGTTTCAACTAAAAATCTCAAAACACAACTTCCATCACAACCCAGAGTTATCACCAACAAAAATGCTAAAACAAACTTCTACCCCTTGAGAAACAAAATGAACGAAAATCTATTTGCCTCTTTCATTACCCCTATAATCTTAGGCCTTCCCCTTGTAACCTTAATCGTCTTATTCCCTAGCCTATTATTTCCCACCTCCAATCGACTAATAAACAACCGCCTTATTGCCCTCCAACAATGAATCCTCCAACTTATCTCAAAACAAATAATGAGTATTCATAACACCAAAGGACAAACATGAACATTAATACTAATATCCCTGATCTTATTTATTGGATCAACAAACCTATTAGGCCTTCTACCCCACTCTTTTACACCAACCACACAACTATCAATAAATCTAGGCATAGCTATCCCCTTATGAGCAGGAGCCGTATTTACAGGTTTTCGCAACAAAACTAAAGCCTCACTTGCCCACTTCCTACCACAAGGAACACCAACCCCTCTAATCCCAATACTAGTTATCATCGAAACTATCAGCCTTTTTATTCAACCAATTGCCCTTGCCGTGCGATTAACAGCTAATATCACTGCAGGTCACCTATTAATTCACCTAATTGGGGGAGCTACACTCGCACTTATAAACATTAGCACTACAACAGCCCTCATTACATTTATTATTTTAGTCCTATTAACAATTCTCGAATTTGCAGTAGCCATGATTCAAGCCTATGTATTCACACTTCTAGTCAGCCTATATCTGCATGATAATACATAATGACACACCAAACCCATACTTACCATATAGTAAATCCAAGCCCTTGACCCCTAACAGGAGCCCTCTCTGCTTTATTAATAACATCTGGCTTAATCATATGATTTCACTTCAACTCAACAATTCTACTAATACTTGGTCTAACTACCAATATACTTACAATATACCAATGATGACGAGACGTTATCCGAGAAAGCACCTTCCAAGGACATCATACCCCCGCCGTACAAAAAGGCCTTCGCTATGGAATAATTCTCTTTATTATCTCCGAGGTTCTATTCTTTACTGGATTTTTCTGAGCATTCTACCACTCCAGCCTTGCTCCTACACCTGAACTAGGGGGCTGCTGACCCCCAACAGGAATTAACCCACTCAATCCCTTAGAAGTTCCACTACTCAATACCTCTGTATTACTAGCTTCAGGAGTCTCTATCACTTGAGCCCACCATAGTCTTATAGAAGGCAACCGTAACCACATGTTACAAGCACTATTCATTACTATTGCACTTGGCGTGTACTTCACACTACTACAAGCCTCAGAATACTATGAAGCACCCTTCACCATTTCAGATGGAGTGTATGGCTCAACTTTCTTTGTGGCCACAGGTTTCCACGGTCTCCATGTCATCATTGGATCAACCTTTCTAATTGTCTGCTTCTTCCGACAGCTAAAATTTCATTTTACCTCTAGTCACCACTTTGGCTTCGAAGCAGCCGCTTGATACTGACATTTTGTAGACGTAGTATGACTTTTCCTCTATGTATCTATCTATTGATGAGGCTCATATTCTTTTAGTATCAATCAGTACAACTGACTTCCAATCAGTTAGTTTCGGTCTAACCCGAAAAAGAATAATAAACCTAATACTAGCCCTTCTAACCAACTTTACACTAGCCACATTACTTGTCACTATTGCATTCTGACTCCCTCAATTAAATGCATACTCAGAAAAAACAAGTCCATATGAATGCGGATTTGACCCTATAGGATCAGCCCGCCTTCCTTTCTCCATAAAATTTTTTCTAGTAGCCATTACATTTCTCCTATTTGACCTAGAAATTGCACTCCTCTTACCACTACCATGAGCCTCACAAACAACCAATCTAAGCACAATACTCACAATAGCCCTACTACTAATCCTCTTATTAGCTGCAAGCTTAGCCTACGAATGAACTCAAAAAGGACTAGAATGAACCGAATATGGTATTTAGTTTAAAACAAAATAAATGATTTCGACTCATTAGATTATGATCAAACTCATAACTACCAAATGTCTATAGTATACATAAACATTATAATAGCATTCACAGTATCTCTTGTAGGACTTTTAATATACCGATCCCACTTAATATCTTCCCTCTTATGTTTAGAAGGAATAATATTATCCCTATTTATTATAGCTACCCTAACAATCTTAAATTCACACTTTACCCTAGCTAGCATAATACCCATTATCCTATTAGTATTTGCAGCATGTGAAGCAGCACTGGGACTATCCTTACTAGTAATGGTATCAAACACATACGGCACTGACTATGTACAAAATCTTAATCTACTCCAATGTTAAAATATATTATTCCTACAATAATACTTATACCCCTAACTTGACTATCAAAAAATAACATAATCTGAATTAACTCCACAACACACAGCCTACTGATCAGCCTCACAAGTCTACTTCTTATAAATCAATTTGGCGACAATAGCCTTAACTTTTCATCAACATTCTTTTCTGACTCCCTATCTACCCCACTACTAATTCTAACTATATGACTTCTACCCTTAATACTAATAGCTAGCCAATCCCACCTATCAAAAGAAAATTTGACCCGAAAAAAACTATTCATTACCATACTAATTCTACTACAACTATTTCTTATCATAACCTTTACAGCCATAGAACTCATTTTATTTTATATCCTATTTGAGGCAACACTAGTCCCAACACTTATTATTATTACTCGATGAGGAAACCAAACAGAACGCCTAAATGCCGGACTTTACTTCCTATTTTATACCTTAGTAGGCTCTCTACCCCTATTAGTTGCTCTAGTTCATATTCAAAATACGGTAGGATCCCTAAACTTTCTTATACTCCAATACTGAGTGCAACCCATACCTAACTCCTGATCTAACATCTTCATATGACTAGCATGCATAATAGCCTTTATAGTAAAAATACCACTATACGGTCTCCACCTTTGACTACCCAAAGCTCATGTAGAAGCCCCCATTGCAGGCTCCATAGTCCTCGCAGCAATCCTACTAAAATTAGGAGGATACGGTATATTACGAATTACACTATTCCTGAATCCAGTAACCGAATTTATAGCATACCCATTCATTATATTATCCCTATGAGGTATAATTATAACTAGTTCAATCTGCCTACGCCAGACAGACCTAAAATCACTAATCGCATACTCCTCCGTAAGCCACATGGCACTTGTCATYGTAGCTATCCTCATCCAAACACCCTGAAGCTACATAGGAGCCACAGCTCTTATAATCGCCCATGGCCTAACATCCTCCGTACTCTTCTGTCTAGCAAACTCTAACTACGAACGAATCCACAGCCGAACTATAATCCTGGCCCGAGGCCTACAAACACTTCTCCCACTAATAGCTACTTGATGACTACTAGCAAGCCTGACTAATCTCGCCCTACCCCCAACAATTAATCTAATTGGAGAACTATTTGTAGTAACATCAACTTTCTCATGATCTAATATTACAATTATCCTAATAGGGACAAATATAGTAATTACCGCCCTATACTCCTTATATATATTAATCATAACCCAACGAGGAAAATATACTCACCATATTAACAATATTTCGCCTTCTTTTACACGAGAAAATGCACTCATGTCACTACATATCTTACCTCTACTACTCCTATCCCTAAACCCAAAAATCATCCTAGGGTCCCTCTACTGTAAATATAGTTTAAAAAAAAACATTAGATTGTGAATCTAACAATAGAAGCTCGCTATCTTCTTATTTACCGAAAAAGTATGCAAGAACTGCTAATTCTATGCCTCCATGCCTAACAACATGGCTTTTTCAAACTTTTAAAGGATAGAAGTTATCCGTTGGTCTTAGGAACCAAAAAATTGGTGCAACTCCAAATAAAAGTAATAAACATATTTTCCTCCTTCACACTAATAACCCTACTCTTACTAACAATGCCTATTATAATAACAAGCTCCAACACTTACAAAACCTCTAACTACCCACTTTACGTTAAAACAGCCATCTCATACGCCTTCATCACTAGTATAATTCCCACAATAATATTTATTCATACAGGCCAAGAAATAATTATCTCAAACTGACACTGACTAACTATCCAAACCCTTAAACTATCCCTTAGCTTCAAAATAGATTACTTCTCAATAATATTCGTCCCAGTAGCACTATTCGTCACATGGTCAATTATAGAATTTTCAATATGATATATGCACTCAGACCCCAACATCAACCAATTTTTTAAATATCTACTCCTATTTCTTATCACAATACTCATCCTTGTTACCGCAAACAACCTTTTCCAATTATTCATCGGCTGAGAAGGTGTAGGAATTATATCATTTTTACTCATTGGATGGTGATACGGACGAGCAGATGCAAATACAGCAGCTTTACAAGCAATTTTATATAACCGTATCGGAGATATTGGTTTTATTCTAGCAATAGCTTGATTCCTAACTAATCTCAACACCTGAGATTTCCAACAAATCTTCACACTTAACCCAAACGACTCTAACCTACCCCTAATAGGCCTAGTACTAGCTGCAACCGGAAAATCCGCCCAATTTGGACTACACCCCTGACTCCCCTCAGCAATAGAAGGTCCAACCCCTGTCTCAGCACTACTTCACTCAAGCACAATAGTAGTAGCAGGCATTTTTCTACTAATTCGTTTCTACCCAATAACAGAAAACAATAAATTTGCCCAATCCACTATATTATGCCTAGGAGCTATCACAACCCTATTCACGGCAATATGCGCCCTCACCCAAAATGACATCAAGAAAATCGTCGCCTTCTCCACGTCTAGCCAACTAGGCCTTATAATAGTAACTATAGGAATTAACCAACCTTACCTGGCATTCCTCCATATTTGCACTCATGCCTTCTTCAAAGCCATACTGTTTATGTGCTCCGGCTCTATTATCCATAACCTAAACAATGAACAAGACATTCGAAAAATAGGAGGTTTATTCAAAACTATACCATTCACCACAACAGCCCTCATCATTGGCAGCCTCGCACTAACAGGCATACCATTCCTCACAGGATTCTACTCTAAAGACCTTATCATCGAAACCGCCAACACGTCACATACCAACGCCTGAGCCCTTTTAATAACACTAATTGCCACCTCTTTCACAGCCATTTACAGCACACGAATCATTTTCTTTGCACTCCTAGGACAACCTCGATTCCCAACCCTAATTATAATCAATGAAAACAACCCCCTTCTAATTAACTCTATTAAACGCCTACTAATTGGAAGCCTTTTTGCAGGATTTATTATCTCTAACAACATCCCTCCTATGACAGTACCCCAAATAACTATACCCCCCTACCTAAAAATAACAGCCCTAGCAGTCACAATTCTAGGCTTTATCCTAGCCCTAGAAATCAGTAACATAACCCAAAACCTAAAATTTCATCACCCCTCAAATACCTTTAAATTCTCCAACATACTAGGTTATTTTCCTACAATTATACACCGCTTAACCCCTTATATAAACCTGACAATAAGCCAAAAATCAGCATCGTCCCTTCTAGATATCATCTGACTAGAAAACATTTTACCAAAAACTACCTCACTAATCCAAATAAAAACTTCAACCATAATCACTAACCAAAAAGGCCTAATCAAACTATACTTCCTCTCCTTCCTAATTACAATCATAATTAGCATAATCCTATTTAATTTCCACGAGTAATCTCTATAATAACCACTACACCAATCAACAAAGATCACCCAGTCACAATAACTAATCAAGTACCATAACTGTACAAAGCTGCAATTCCTATAGCCTCCTCACTAAAAAACCCAGAATCCCCTGTATCATAAATTACCCAATCCCCTAAACCATTAAACTTAAACACAACCTCTACTTCCTCATCCTTTAACACATAATAAACTATAAAAAACTCTATTAACAAACCAGTCACAAAAGATCCCAACACAACCTTATTAGAAACCCAAATCTCAGGATACTGCTCTGTAGCCATAGCAGTTGTATAACCAAAAACTACTATCATTCCCCCTAAATAAATTAAAAAAACTATTAGACCTAAAAAAGACCCTCCAAAATTTAACACAATACCACAACCAACCCCACCACTCACAATCAAACCTAGTCCCCCATAAATAGGTGAAGGCTTTGAAGAAAATCCTACAAAACCAATCACAAAAATAATACTCATAATAAACACAATGTATGTTATCATTATTCTTGCATGGAATTTAACCATGACTAATGATATGAAAAATCATCGTTGTCATTCAACTACAAGAACACTAATGACCAATATTCGAAAATCTCACCCACTAATAAAAATTGTAAACAATGCATTCATCGACCTCCCAGCTCCATCAAATATCTCATCATGATGAAACTTTGGCTCCCTCCTAGGAATCTGCTTAATCTTACAAATTCTCACAGGCCTATTTCTAGCAATACACTATACATCCGACACAACAACAGCATTTGCTTCTGTCACCCATATCTGCCGAGATGTTAATTATGGCTGAATTATCCGATATATACATGCAAACGGAGCTTCAATATTTTTTATTTGTCTGTACATACATGTAGGACGAGGACTATACTATGGATCATATACATTCTTAGAAACATGAAATATTGGAGTAATTCTCCTATTTACAGTAATAGCTACAGCATTCATAGGATATGTCCTACCATGAGGACAAATATCATTCTGAGGGGCAACAGTCATCACCAACCTCTTATCAGCAATCCCATACATCGGCACAAACCTAGTTGAATGAATCTGAGGCGGATTCTCAGTAGACAAAGCAACCCTGACCCGATTCTTTGCCTTCCACTTCATCCTTCCATTTATCATCGCAGCCCTCGCAATAATCCACCTGCTTTTCCTCCATGAAACCGGATCTAATAACCCAACAGGAATTTCATCAGACATAGATAAAATCCCATTTCACCCCTACTACACCATTAAGGACATTCTAGGAGCCCTACTACTCATTCTAGCCCTAATAATACTAGTACTTTTCGCACCCGACCTCCTTGGAGACCCAGACAACTACACCCCAGCAAACCCACTTAATACACCTCCCCATATCAAACCTGAATGATATTTTCTATTTGCATATGCAATCCTACGATCAATCCCCAACAAACTAGGAGGAGTTTTAGCACTAGTCCTCTCTATCCTAATCCTAATCCTCATGCCCCTTCTACACACATCCAAACAACGAAGCATAATATTCCGACCACTTAGCCAATGCCTATTCTGAATTCTAGTAGCAAACCTACTGACACTCACATGAATTGGAGGACAACCAGTTGAACACCCATATATCATTATTGGACAACTAGCATCCATTATATATTTCTTCCTCATTTTAGTACTAATACCAACAGCCAGCATAATCGAAAACAACCTCTTAAAATGAAGAAAAGTCTTTGTAGTATATTAAATACACTGGTCTTGTAAACCAGAAAAGGAGAATAATCAACCTTCCTAAGACTTCAAGGAAGAAGCTATAGCCCCACTATCAACACCCAAAGCTGAAGTTCTATTTAAACTATTCCCTGAACACTATTAATATATTTCTATGAACACAAAGAGCCCCACCAGTATTAAATTCACCAAAACCTTTAACAACTTAACACAAAATTCACACTCCAACCGACATTAAAACCACAACAAACCCACCCACACGTACAATTGATGCGGTGGGGACATATTATGTATATAGTACATTAATGTAATAAAAACATTATATGTATATAGTACATTATATTAAATGCCCCATGCATATAAGCAAGTACATGACATCCTTGATAGTACATAGTACATATAGTTATTAATCTTACATAGTACATTTAAGTCAAATCAATTCTCGAGAACATGCATATCCCGTCCCTTAGATCACGAGCTTAATCACCATGCCGCGTGAAACCAGCAACCCGCTCGGCAGGGATCCCTCTTCTCGCTCCGGGCCCATATATTGTGGGGGTCGCTACTTCATGAATTTTATCAGACATCTGGTTCTTTCTTCAGGGCCATCTCATCTAAAATCGCCCACTCTTTCCTCTTAAATAAGACATCTCGATGGACTAATGACTAATCAGCCCATGCTCACACATAACTGTGGTGTCATACATTTGGTATTTTTTTATTTTTGGGGATGCTTGGACTCAGCTATGGCCGTCAAAGGCCCCGACCCGGAGCATATATTGTAGCTGGACTTAACTGCATCTTGAGCACCAGCATAATGGTAGGCATAGGGCATTACAGTCAATGGTTACAGGACATAATTATATTTATGCATAATCACTACTTTCCCCCCCTTCTTAAATCTTCCCCCCTTAAATACTTACCACCACTTTTAACACACTTTTTCCTAGTTATCTAATTAAATTTTTCACATTTTCAATACTCAAATTGGCACTCCAATGGGGGTAAGTATATAAGTGCCTGGTCCGAGGACCATTTA